ACTTTTTTGTTTCCATAAACAATTCCGATCTTGATCTTGCTAAGGATCCCGATATGGATCCTTTAAATATAAACTTTAATGAACAGAGTCGAGAAAATAATCTTTTTTTTGCAATAAAAATTACAATAAAAAATAGATTATCAATCGATGTGATAATAATGCAAGGATTACCAGTAATCTCCCTTGCTATCACTAAAGTTATATCCATATAGATATCAATATATCACTTGTGACTTTCTTTGTTACAAAACACTAATTTGAATCTAAAATTGAAATTATTAAAATGAAATCATAAGAAGGAATATATAAGCTACCCACTTGATTTCCATGGGATTGTAGTTCAATTGGTCAGAGCACCGCCCTGTCAAGGCGGAAGCTGCGGGTTCGAGCCCCGTCAGTCCCGGCGGATTCAATAAAAAAAAAAAGACATAAACTCCCCTTTTTGTTTCTGGGCAAGGGGATCAAAATGGTTTCGGTTATCTTTTTGTTTTCTTTTTTTTTTTTCATCAAGCAAAAGAAAGGGGTATTTCCATAGCACCCATTGATGGTAGAGAGACATATGTAAATTAGTATAATTATTGAGAGCATTCAACACTTCAAGAACGAGATACTGTATGGGGTTTCTTCTTTTTGTCAATTAATCTCCCATTAACTCGTGTAGGAAAATGAAATAGGATAGCGTATAATACGTTTGCCAAGAGTACCTATATATACTTTTGTTTCTATGAAGTCAAGGAAGTTAAAAAAGTTCGAATCCAACCAAGGAAAGAGGATATTTTAAAAATAAAGATAAAATTAGTCTTCCCTAATGAATATGCTCTTTTTAAAGATTCGAGTCGATGTCGAAGAAAAACTCGTAAGAAAATTTAAATAGTTAATTTTTTGGAATATTTTAGTTTTTTTACCGGGACTCGTCTTTATCACACTCCCTTTGTTTTCAAAAAAGATCATAGACCCTTACAAAATTTTGTTAATTTCAAATTGAAATTTCGTACTTGTTTTTTCTATTTGATTTCTATTGTTTATTTAAGGTTCTTTAGAAACTCTTTTTGTAAACAATCGAAGTATAAAAGGTTTTTTATGAGATTTCATCAGATGATTGTACAAGGAAAGTAAAGTACTAGGTTGTAGAAAATAAAGCGGGGAAAAAGAATCATAAATAAATATTTTTTGATTGAATCAGGAATCTCATTATGTATTCGGTGTGGATAAAAGATCTTCCTATGTTATACTATTAAATTCTTGACGATGAATCGATTTTATAGCTCCGATATTGTTATTCATGATATTTCTTTCATTCGATATCATCGAAATCTAATTCATCTGAGTGAGTTTACAAGCGAAAGATTTCTCATCTCTATGGGATTAAATCCCGAGATATTTCAAAGAAAAAAAATAAATAAAAAACTATTAAATTATGGAAGTCAATATTCTTGCATTTATTGCTACTGCACTCTTCATTCTCGTTCCTACTGCTTTTTTGCTTATAATTTACGTAAAAACGGTTAGTCAAAATAATTAATTTGAATAAAATTTGACTATCAATGAAAAAAAAGGATGTCAATTTCTCGTCTTAAATGAAAGGAATGCATTAGACTCAGTAGTATCCTAAGGGGCCCGCTAGTATGGTAGAAAGAGATCTCTTTCTACCATACTAGCCATTATGGTTATTGTAATGTATAAAGATACAAGTGAAATATCTTAATATAATATAAAGGAATCCACCCACATCTCGCTTTTTCTTTATAAATATAAATTAAATAGAATATGAAATGTATGTACATACTTTCTCAATTTCATTTGCATGAATGGTTAATGGTGTAAACCCTGATATAAAAATATAAAATGAGTCAATAAAACAAAACATAAATCCAATTTCTAAAAAAAAAATCTTAAAAAAGTTGCCGGCCGGTTTAGAAAACTAAAACAATTGATACAGGTTGATAGAGTTTGATTATTATCGCAATTAGGAGTACTTCTAGAGTCCACTTCTTCCCCACACTACGAGAGAGAGGGAAAATGTAAAAACGACCATTAAACCAGCCCATGCGAGACTTACTATATCCATGTGAATTCTGTCCCCTATTTCTATGAATATGAAGAAACTTTTCCATTATTGTTCACTAATAATAGTGAAATCACTGGTGCAGAGTCAAAAAAAGGGAGAGGTAGTTGGTCACCATTGATGAACTACTCCAAAAGATCCACTTATCTTATAATGAGTTATTCTTAATTATAGAATTTCTAGTGGAATCAACAAGATGTAAACACAAGTAAACAGACACTTTTCGAAGTATCCAAGGAATCTGACTCACATGTGGAAAGAATAATAGTTTTTCTTTCTTTTATCGTTTTTTATTTATTTTTTTAAGTAAAACGAAAGAAAATTCTTCATCTAATCTAATATTGATTGAATGTCTGAGCATTCCGAGACTTTCATGAGTCTGTATCCAAAGTATCTTAGGCCCTTTGCAAAACTATTAATTCCCTCTCTGCCTATCCAATCTAATGGATTTCCCTCCACTTCTTTTAGCTTTCCTCGAATCTGATAGGCAAAACTTTAGGTTAGAGAATAGAACCTCAAGAGCCAGGGGCTTAGAATCACGAAAAGAAAGTATCAAGAGTCTTTTCCTACGTTTGTTATAGTTTTATAACAGGAGATTTCAAGTCTGTTGGTGAGGCGGCACCCGGATTTGAACTGGGGAAAAAGGATTTGCAGTCCCCCGCCTTACCACTCGGCCATGCCGCCAAAACGATAGAAACTAGATTCAAATTTTCTCTTTTTTTTTTCAACTCCGAAAAAAAATATAGATTTTCAGTCACAAAATATAGAATCGAGTACAAATAAGAACCATTAACTATTGACTCTAAATTCATGACCTTTTTTGAATTCAAATCTACATTTTTTTATTTCTAATAATATAATATAATAATTAGAAATAGATTTATAACTAATCTATATTGAGTTTTTTCAATTTAAAAAGAAATCTTCTTCAATTTCAATTATAACAGTAATGATGAGTATATGTAAACCCCAGAATCAGAACATACGTTACGTTGTTTATAAGCTATAGCTCTATAATGGGGTATTTTATCTCTCTAGGGATGCTTTTGAGGAGTAATTCTCAATAAATTTTTGTATTTTAATTTTTCATTCAATACATTGAAAAGAAAATTGCATTTTTGGTAGAGCACAGCATGTGCTGTCCCAAATAGAACTGTACCACAATAAAAGAAGAAAAAGAGACATATATATATATCTGTGCATTCTTTTTTATTTGAATAATAATCAAAATTAATAAATAAAAAACACACGTTTTCTTACCTACTTAAATTCAATGATATTCTAAATATTCTATTCAAAATAGGTAAAAATAAAACTTTTTTTTTCAAATATTTTTTTGAACAATGAAATACAAATACATGAAAAAGTAAAGTGGTAAAAAAAAAAGTTTTCTATTTATTTATTATTTCTATTTATTTATTATATCTTTATCTGCTCGAACAGATCCAATCATGAATACAGTTTTTTATGGTATGCAATGGAATTGGAATATGTAATATCATAGGTGAAAATGAAATTACTTTTGTTCTAGTCTTTACAAAACTCCATAAGTTCCAGTGGTATTTCTCAATTCTGTTACATTTTTGGATCTCTTTCTTATAAAAAAATTCCAATTGAATCTAGTCTCCGTTCATACGTATTTCATACATTCCATATATCTTGGAGTTGGATAAAATTTCATGTGATTCAGTAAACAGAATAGAAATTCCATTATTGCTAGATCGAATTCTATGGATATGATTCGGTGAAGAATGAGAGATGGGATGGGATTTTTTCAATAAACGGATAAATGGGAAATTCAAAAAAGATGCTCGGGGATGGAAAAGAGGGAACATCTACAATACCCGGATTTAATCAGATACAATTTGAAGGGTTTTATCGGTTTATTGATCAGGGTTTAATAGAAGAACTTTCTAAATTTCCAAAAATTGAAGATATAGATCACGAAATTGAATTTCAATTATTTGTGGAAACATATCAATTGGTAGAACCTCTGATAAAAGAACGAGATGCTGTCTATGAATCACTTACATATTCTTCTGAATTATATGTATCCGCGGGATTAATTTGGAAAACCAGTAGGAATATGCAAGAACAAAGAATTTTTATTGGAAACATTCCTTTAATGAATTCCCTTGGAACTTCTATAGTAAACGGAATATACAGAGTTGTGATCAATCAAATATTACAAAGTCCTGGTATCTATTACCAGTCAGAATTGGATCATAACGGGATTTCGGTCTATACCGGCACCATAATATCAGATTGGGGGGGCAGGCTAGAATTAGAGATTGATAAAAAAGCAAGAATATGGGCTCGTGTGAGTAGGAAACAGAAAATATCTATTCTAGTTCTATCATCAGCTATGGGTTCGAATCTAAGAGAAATTCTAGAGAATGTTTGCTACCCTGAAATTTTCTTATCTTTCTTGACCGATAAAGAGAAAAAAAAAATTGGGTCAAAAGAAAATGCTATTTTGGAGTTTTATCAACAATTTTCTTGTGTAGGTGGGGATCCAATATTTTCTGAATCCTTATGTAAGGAATTACAAAAAAAATTCTTTCACCAAAGGTGTGAATTGGGAAGGATTGGTCGCCGAAATATTAACTGGAGACTGAATCTTAATATACCTCAGAACAATATATTTTTGTTACCACGAGATATATTAGCAGCTGCCGATCATTTGATTGGGATGAAATTTGGAATGGGTACACTTGATGATATGAATCATTTGAAAAATAAACGTATTCGCTCCGTAGCGGATCTTTTACAAGACCAGCTCGGGTTGGCTCTGGCTCGTTTAGAAAATGTAGTTAAGGGAACTATAGGCGGAGCAATTAGGCATAAATTGATACCTACTCCTCAGAATTTGGTAACTTCAACTCCGTTAACAACTACTTATGAATCCTTTTTCGGATTACACCCATTATCTCAA